AACTATCACAATGTAATAAAAGAATCCATTCAAAATCAAAAGGATTTACTAATTGAAATTCGGGAGTCATTGGGACCTTTAGGCTCATCTCCTTCAATTGATCGTTTTTATTTATTTTACCATTTAAAAACTCATAATCAGATCTTGTTAACAAACTATTTGCAACTTGACAATTTTAAACAGACTTTTCAAGCAATTAAATATTATTCAATGGATGAAAGTGGTCGAATTTATACTACTGATCCAGGCAGTAACATTATCTTCAACCCATTCCGTTTGAGTTGGTATTTTATCCGTCACAGTTGTTGCGAAGAGACCTCTCCAATAATAAGTCTTGGGCAGTTTATTTGCCAAAATGTGTGTATAGACAAAAACAGACCGCACCAAAAATCCGGTCAAGCTATATTAGTTCAAGGTGATTCTGTAGTAATACGATCAGCTAAACCTTATTTGGCCACCCCAGGAGCAACTGTTCATGGCCATTATGGGGAAATTTTTTACGAAGGAGACACATTAGTTACATTTATATATGAAAAATCGAGATCGGGTGATATAACGCAGGGTCTTCCAAAAGTGGAACAGGTGTTAGAAGTGCGCTCGATTGATTCAATATCGATAAATCTCGAAAAGAGGATTGAAGGTTGGAACGAATGTATAACAAGAGTTCTTGGAATTCCTTGGGGATTCTTGGTTGGTGCTGAGCTAACTATAGTGCAAAGTCGTATCTCTTTGGTTAATAAGATCCAAAGGGTTTATCGATCCCAGGGGGTGAAGATTCATAATAGGCATGTAGAGATTATTGTACGTCAAATAACATCAAAAGTTTTGGTTTCAGAAGATGGAATGTCTAACGTTTTTTTACCCGGAGAACTAATTGGATTGTTGCGAGCCGAACGAATGGGACGCGCTTTGGAAGAAACGATTTGTTACCGAGCAATCTTGTTGGGAATAACAAGAGCATCTCTCAATACTCAAAGCTTCATATCGGAAGCGAGTTTTCAAGAAACTGCTCGAGTTTTAGCAAAAGCAGCTCTACGGGGGCGTATCGATTGGTTGAAAGGTTTGAAAGAGAACGTTGTTTTGGGGGGGATGATACCCGGCGGGACCGGATTCAAAGGATTCGTGCACCCTTCAAAACAATACAACAAGATTCCTTTTGAAACAAAAAAAAAGAATCGATTTGATGGAGAAATGAGAAATATCTTGTTTTACCACAGAAAATTCTTTGAAGGGGGATAATCAAAGAATTTCCACGATACACCAGAACAATCATTTTTCGGATTTCATGATTGCCAAGAAGGGATTCACTCCTTTCACTACTTTCTTTGATTTGGTGCATTCATTTGATTTAATAATAAAAAGAGAAATGTCTAGAAACGCATAGAATAGCTTGGGTCATGGTTCTAGGTCCAATTATAGGGTAGATCAGAAGGTTCCATGGGAACAATCTTTTATTTTAGTTCAGGGTTCCCCGTCTCTTAAAAAAAAGGGGGGGTAGAAATGACAAGAAGATATTGGAACATCAATTTACAACAGATGATGGGGGCGGGGGTTCATTTTGGTCATGGTACTAGGAAGTGGAATCCTAAAATGGGATCTTATATCTCTGCAAAGCGTAAGGGTATTCATATTACAAATCTAACTCGAACTGCTCGTTTTTTATCAGAAGCTTGTGATTTGGTTTTTGAGGCAGCAAGTAGAGGAAAACAATTCTTAATTGTCGGTACCAAAAATAAAGCAGCTGATTCAGTAGCATGGGCTGCAATACGGGCTCGGTGTCATTATGTTAATAAAAAATGGCTCGGCGGTATGTTAACGAATTGGTCTACTACAGAAACGAGACTTCATAAGTTCAGGGACTTGAGAATGGAACAAAAAACAGGGAGACTTAGCCGTCTTCCAAAAAGAGATGCAGCCGTGTTCAAAAGACAATTATCTCGTTTGCAAACATATCTGGGTGGGATTAAATATATGACAGGTTTACCCGATATTGTAATCATCGTCGATCAGCACGAAGAATATACAGCTCTACGAGAATGTATCGCTTTGGGAATTCCTACAATTTGTTTAATTGATACAAATTGTGACCCCAATCTAGCAGATATCTCAATTCCAGCGAATGATGATGCTATATCTTCAATCCGATTAATTCTTAACAAATTAGTAGTCGCAATTTGTGAAGGGCATTTTAGCTATATAAGAAATCCTTGATTAATAATATGATAAATAACTTACTTCGCAAATCCCATCTATTTTTGAGTCGATTACTATTTCTGAATAAAAAAAGAAATAAGAATAGCCGGGATATTATGTGATTAGTTAGTATTCAAAATAGTAATCTTAGAATAGTAATCTTAGTTGGTATTCAAAATATCTGATTCAAGTAGGCAAAGAGATGGTTGAATCAAAAGTGAATTTTTTTTTAGAGGGTAATATGAATGTTCTAGTAAACACACTAACACTAAAAGGCTTGTACGATGTATCTGGTGTGGAAGTAGGCCAACATTTCTATTGGCAAATAGGTAGTTTCCAAGTCCATGGCCAAGTACTTATGACTTCTTGGGTTGTAATTGCTATCTTATTAGGTTCGGCCACTATAGCTGTTCGCAACCCACAAACCATTCCGAATTGGAGTCAAAATTTCTTCGAATATGTTCTTGAATTTATTCGAGATGTCAGTAAAACTCAAATCGGAGAAGAGTATGGTCCGTGGGTTCCTTTTATTGGAACTATGTTTCTATTTATTTTTGTTTCTAATTGGTCAGGAGCTCTTTTCCCTTGGAAAGTCATACAATTACCTCATGGAGAGTTAGCTGCACCCACGAATGATATAAATACTACTGTTGCTTTGGCTTTACTCACGTCAGTGGCATATTTTTATGCGGGTCTTACAAAAAAAGGATTAGGGTATTTCGGGAAGTATATTCAACCAACTCCAATCCTTTTACCGATTAACATCTTAGAAGATTTCACAAAACCTTTATCGCTTAGTTTTCGACTTTTCGGGAATATCTTAGCTGATGAATTGGTCGTTGTTGTTCTTGTTTCTTTAGTCCCTTCAGTGGTTCCTATACCTGTTATGTTCCTTGGATTATTTACAAGTGGTATTCAAGCTCTTATTTTTGCAACCCTAGCTGCGGCTTATATAGGTGAATCCATGGAGGGCCATCATTGAAATAGTCTTTTTGCTTTTTTTTTCAAAACAATAAATAACAATAGACGTTTGGCTCACGACAATTTACTTAAGGAATATACAACTACATCATATATCATATACGATAGAAAGGAATAGCAAAACCAAAAAAAGAAAGTACGATATTAGATATAGATATTAGGGTATTAGAGCGTTGGAAAAAAAGGGAAAGAGGCAAAAAAGATCTTTTTCCTAAAGTTATCTTCCGTCCACTTACTAGCATACCCCCCTCAACGAATATTCTATTTCTACCCCATTTATTAGTTTAGTAGTTCTTAGCCTATTATTTATTCTATTATTTCAACCAATTGAAATAATAGAATAAATAATAGAATGCTTGGAGTGTATGTGTAGGACATGCGAAAAAGGAGAAAAGAGCGAAGAATTCCCGTTTTAGTTGATTTTATTCACGGATTGGACAAACAAAACTAGTAAAAAATCAAAATAATAATAGGAAGTAGTTAGATAGAATTTGAATAGCTAAAAAAAGTCAACTCTTGGAGATATTTCGAGAATTGATTCTCAAATCCTATCCTATTGAATCGAAGATAAACAATTGGTTTACGCTATGGAAGAAAGATATGTATATGTGATATTAGATATTGCTGGGTATATATGAATTAAAGATAGATTCCTTTGACCTACTCCTCTCATTTTCAGCAATAGAAGTCCTTTATTTTCCGTTTCCTTGTTACTGTGAATTGAATGAAAAAACCGATGAAATTACAAAAAAGATGTAAGAATTCAAATACCAGTTCGGAACGAAGAAATCGAAGTAGTTCTGATGATTCACTAATACTATTATTTCAACTAGAAGTTCTTAGTTACTTCTACTAAATGAATCCTACGACGTAATAATTAAGTCATAATTCGTTGGGTGGTTGTATCATTAACTATTTCTTTTTTTGGTACGAGGAACTTATCATGAATCCACTAATTTCTGCCGCTTCTGTTATTGCTGCTGGGTTGGCTGTAGGACTTGCTTCTATTGGACCGGGGGTTGGTCAAGGGACTGCCGCGGGTCAAGCTGTAGAGGGTATCGCGAGACAGCCTGAGGCGGAGGGCAAAATACGAGGTACTCTATTGCTTAGTCTAGCTTTTATGGAAGCTTTAACAATTTATGGACTGGTTGTAGCATTAGCCCTTTTGTTTGCGAATCCTTTTGTTTAATATTCGAAATATAAAATATATACTTATTGCCTTGGACTTGTCGTTGAATTACGTAGTCGTTGACAAAATCAAATAACCCATGGGAAGGTCGGATTTGCGGATGAGGAATTAGTATCCCGCCTCGCTTTTATCCTTCCCGTTCCTACTCCAAGAGAAACTAAGCCTTGAAACAGGGGGATAGTTCACATAAATCAAATCCATTTCAAAATTTCCCAATAGGAACAAGAAAGGACTAAATAAAAAAGAGGTGCGAAGTGATACAAAAATAACTCTAGTCAATTTTTTAGTCGATCTAGTTAGTCTATCCATACGAGGAGATGATATGAAAAATGTAACCGATTCTTGCCTTTCTTGGGGCTACTGGCCATCCGCTGGGAGTTTCGGGTTTAATACCGATATTTTATCAACAAATCTAATAAATCTAAGTGTAGTGCTTGGTGTATTGATCTTTTTCGGAAAGGGAGTGTGTGCGAGTTGTTTATTTCAAGAATCGGCGGGATCCAACCAGCTGTACCCTTTTTGTTCTAACTAGGAAAGAAAAGAAAGGTGCACGATTGCGCGAATTACTTCGGACTAAATCTAAATTAAGAAATTTTATGTTTTATGGAAGAAACATAGCATTTCGTGATTCAATTCA